AGTATTTAACTATTATTTAATGGATGAAAACGGGAGGATTTTAAATTCTGATCCGTGTAGTAACGTGGTTTTGAATACATTCAATTTGACTTGGTTTTTTCTCCATCATAATTATTGTGATGAAGCACTCACAAGAATTAGCCCTGGACAGTTTATTTGTGAAAATGTATGTATAGCCAAAAACGGACCACACCTAAAATCGGGTCAAATTTTAATTGTTCAGGTTGATTCTGTAGTAATAAGATTAGCTAAGCCTTATTTGGCCACTTCAGGAGCAACTGTTCATCTCCATTATGGAGAAATCATTTATGAAGGAGATACGTTAGTTACCTTTATATATGAAAAATCAAGATCTGGTGATATAACGCAGGGTCTTCCAAAAGTGGAACAGGTGTTAGAAGTGCGTTCGATTGATTCCATATCAATGAGCCTAGAACAGAGAGTTGAGGCTTGGAACGAGCGTATAACAAGAATTCTTGGAATTCCTTGGGGATTTTTAATTGGTGCTGAACTCACTATAGTGCAAAGCCGTATTTCTTTAGTTAATAAGATACAAAAGGTTTATCGATCCCAGGGGGTGGAGATCCATAATAGACATATAGAAATTATTGTACGTCAAATAACCTCAAAAGTATTGGTTTCAAAAGACGGAATGTCTAATGTTTTTTTACCTGGAGAGTTAATTGGAGTCTTGCGAGCCGAACGAGCGGGGCGTGCTTTGGAAGAACCGATCTATTACCGAGCTATATTATTGGGAATAACGAAAGCATCTCTAAATACGCAAAGTTTCATATCCGAAGCAAGTTTTCAAGAAACTGCTCGAGTTTTGGCAAAAGCCGCTCTCCGAGGTCGTATAGATTGGCTGAAAGGTCTGAAAGAGAATGTTGTCCTAGGAGGGATGATACCCGTTGGTACCGGATTCAAAGGATTAGCGCATCGCTCAAGACAACATAATAACATTCCTTTGGAAATGAAAAAGAAGAATTTATTCGAGGGGGAAATGAGAGATATTTTGTTCCACTACAGAGAATTATTCGATTTTTCCATTTCAAAGAATTGAAATGGTATATCAGAACAATCATTTCTAGGATTTTTCAATTTCTAAGAGCAGATTCATCCTGTTACCTATCTGCAGTCCTTTGATTTGGTAATAAGAATAAAGATAATAACGAATAGAAATAAATGAATAATGGCTTGGATCGTGTATCAATGGCCAATCCCCAGTAGAGGTAGAAGATAAGGTTTCATTGGAACAATTTTTTATTTCTATTTCAGGGTACCTCATCTCTTTTTTTTTCTTAAAAAAAAAGAGAGGACGTGTGGGGAGAAATGACAAGACGATATTGGAACATCCATTTTGAAGAGATGATGGAAGCAGGCGTTCATTTTGGTCATGGTACTAGGAAATGGAATCCTAGAATGGCACCTTATATCTCATCAAAGCGTAGAGGTATTCATATTATAAATCTTACTCGAACTGCTCGTTTTTTATCAGAAGCTTGTGATTTAGTTTTTGATGCAGCAAGTAGGGGAAAACAATTCTTAATTGTTGGTACCAAAAATAAAGCAGCTGATTCAGTAGTACGGGCTGCAATAAGGGCCCGGTGCCACTATGTTAATAAAAAGTGGCTCGGTGGTATGTTGACGAATTGGTCCACTACAGAAACTAGACTTCATAAGTTCAGGGACTTGAGAACGGAACAAAAGACGGAGGGACTTAACCGTCTTCCGAAAAGAGATGCTGCTATGTTGAAGAGACAACTATCTCACTTACAAACATATCTGGGCGGGATTAAATATATGACAGGGTTGCCCGATATTGTAATAATCGTTGATCAGCAAGAAGAATACAGGGCTCTTGAAGAATGTATCACTTTAGGAATTCCAACGATTTGTTTAATTGATACAAATTGTGACCCAGATCTCGCAGATATTTCGATTCCAGCTAATGATGACGCTATAGCTTCAACTCGATTAATTCTTAACAAATTAGTATTTGCAATTTGTGAAGGCCATTCAAGCTCTATACGAAATCCTTGATTAATAATAAGATAACTCCATTTTTGTAGGACTTCCCAGATTTATGGAATTGGTTACTATTCCTGAATCGCACAAAAGAGATAAAAATAATTAGGGATATTGTAATAAGTTGGTATCAAAAAAATATACAACTCATCAAAATAATTTTTTTTTTAAGTTCGATTTCTTTCAGGGGGCAATATGAATGTTCTTTTATGTTCTATCAACACACTAAAGGGGTTATACGATATATCTGGTGTCGAGGTCGGCCAACATTTCTATTGGCAAATAGGAGGTTTCCAAGTCCATGCCCAAGTACTTATTACTTCTTGGGTTGTAATTGCTATCTTATTAGGTTCATCTATTATAGCTGTTCGGAATCCACAAACCATTCCCACTGACGGTCAGAATTTATTCGAATATGTCCTTGAATTCATTCGAGACGTGAGTAAAACCCAGATTGGAGAAGAATATGGTCAAT